AATCAAATGGTTCATCTCATCCGGGAAAAGCCATCTCTTTCTCAACAATGTCTTTGTCATTTGATCCACTAGCGTTCCGTTAGATAGGAACAGATTTGATAAATACTGATAACTCTCGGATAGAGTATTAGAACGGAAAGACCCATTAGATAATGAACTATTGGTTCTCTGACATCTCTGGCGATGAATCAACAATTCGAAGTTATTTTCTTGCGTATTCTTGATGAACAAGCTTTTACGCATCTCCTTTGTTAGGTAAATAAGAAACCCCTTTGACATCTCTTGATCTGCAAAGAATTCTCGACGTGAAAACACAGGCGCATCCCAAAAGAATGGATTCGCAGGGTCCCAATCATTCTCTTGATCAGAAATGATCCGCGTGCCCAAAAATGACCTGGCCCAATAGGGAAATCCCAATTCATTGGGACTTTCGATCCAACCAAATAGATCGGGGTACCATATTCTAGGAGACCAAACTATGTCATTGAAGAAATCCTCCTCTATCTGTTGCAGGTCGCGGTCTCTTTCTCTAAATAGAACCCCGTCTTCCAATTCAAACTCCGATTCGTCTTTTTCATAGAGAAATTTCTGATCAACGCTAGAACAAAATCCATTTTTCATCATATCTAAGGGATTCCTTCGTTCAGACCGAAGAAGCAATGTCACTCGATCATTAGCAAACTGACTGCCATCTTTTTCTGTCCGAGAGGATCCCACCAGAGTGCCTTCTCCTTCGAATACTTCTAATAGGCCACGAACTAGAGCAGAATCAGTCTCAACCAAATCAGAAATTATCTCATTTTTTTCATCGGGTCCGGGTAGAGACCAAAGATCATGAGCGACCGATCCGGCAGAACAACTCAAAAGATAAAGAAGTATCGTTAATCTCTTCATGCTCGTTGCAAGCTCGAAGTACCAGTTGGACAAATAAGAACCCGTAGGGAATCTCTTCTTCAGATAGATAGATATAGGATCTATGGGGCCATTCCTTAGAAGTACATTTTGTGCAATAGCCCTTCCAATCTGATAGAAAAGGATCCCATGATCCTGAACCGGTCTTACCTTGGCTCGAAAATCCCAAGTTTGTCTATGAAGAGCAGATCGAATTGTATGAGTGTCTATAATGGATTTCTTCTGTGCAATACTAATGGATAGGGCCTCATTCGTAAGTGCTACAAGATCTCGTACACTGGAACCCATGGTTATGGACCCGAATCCATTAGGATGGGACAGTTTCTTTTCCAAGTGAAATCCCCTAGTATATGAAAGAGTGAAAAAGTGCTTTCGTTGTTGTGGAATCATAAGCCTTTGTAGCTTAAGGCATGTATTTAATTTATTCGGAGCTATTAGAGCGGGATCCACTTTTTGGGGAATATGAGTCGAAGCAATAACAAGGATATTGCTAGTGGAGCATCTTTCACAATCCCTGGAGAGAGAGTTCACTAATAGACCGAGGGATAAGGTATTCGACGCACGCACAGACAGATCATGAATGTTTGGAATCCAAAGTATGCAAGGGGACATTGCTTTTGCTATTTCCAATGGAATGCGGATACTAAATGGATCTAGTAGTAGTCTATCCTCAGGTCGCGCATTTAGCAGCTTTATATCATCGATATCAAGGTCATCATCGCTATCGCTATCGCTATCGATATCGTCACTCTCATCAACATCCAGCATATCAAGACTCTCAAGATACCCATAAGAAAGATCGTTATACTCATTAGCAAGATCCTCAGGCTCACTATCAAAAGGATCGAATTGATACTGATAAGGAATGTAATTGGGATCCAGGAACTTGTTTGGAACTACCGTAATGAAAGGAAGATAGGAGTTTGTCGCGAGGGATTTGACCAAATAGGATCGTCCAGTTCCTATCGAACCTATCACTAAAATACCCCTAGAGGGGGATAGGGGTAAGCGGAGCGAAAAGGGTTTTCCATGAGATGGGAAATGAAAACGAGTAGCCCCACACGAGGTTTGTGAATAAGTGATTGTCTGAAAATGAGCAAGGAATATCCGTCTTTCTGCTAAACAGGATCTATTGAACTCATAATTCATTAGATCCTTTTGATGAATGTCAACTACGTATCGTAAGTAAATTGATCCCTGTTGTTCAACCATTTGATAACTAGAGTCATTCTTTGATAAACCATCACTATGAGTCAGAATCAATAGCATTTGATCCATCCTTTTTTCTGTCGTTAAGGTGAACAACTGAACCAAGAATTCTCTTTCTTCATCCTCAATCACATCACTGGTCGCGACCCAGGATTCGAGTTTCTTTCGATAATCAATCCACTCAACGTTCACGTTTTTTCTTATCAATGAATAGATCTCTTTACTTGTACGACTTAGATGTCTCGTATTTCTCGAAAAAGTGATTCGATTGATAGGATTTGGTATGATCCTTAGGAAATCCATGATACCCATGAGATTCCTATTCCAAAATTTCTTCTTAGAACCTATGGATTTGAACCCATAAGTGGGACCGCCACCCAATAGCATGTTAAAAGCAGAACCCCATATTGCTTCTAGAAAATAGACTAATTGTTCCAGAGCAACTAGAAAGAGATTCTTTAACCAGAAAGAATTCTGCTCAGATGGAGGATACCTATCCAGAAGTTTTTGCAACTCAATCATGTATGATGGAATCATCAAAGATTTGATCTTTTTGAAATCCGTCTGTAACTCACTAAAGGCTCGGGAAACAAAGAGAAGATGTGTACCAACGAGATATCCAGCAACAAGAAGAAGGAAAAGGATGAGGAACTCCCGAGCATTTGATGATCTCAGCCATAGGGGTGACTCATTATTTCGATGAATCAGTTCTGCGGACAGAAGAAGAGTCTGTAAACAATGACTCGAAATCTCACTGAGATTCCAGTTTGAAAGAATCGCCCACAATTTTGTCTGAAGAATCCACCATGATGTCTCCAGAATATCCTGAAAAATAGATATGTGACTGCTCACTAGGTTTGAAAAAGGATCTAAAAGGGCGAATTTTAGATATTTGAACCCTGTCAAAGTAAAGAACCACGGTATATATGGTTGGAACAGATTCCATTTTGAGAGATTTGAAAAAGCACGCTCTCGTTGAAGGGTTCTATCCATCTCCCGTTTCTTAAACCTAAGACTCCGTTTTTTCCTCTTTTTGGATTTCTCAGCACATGAAGTGTGAATCAAACCCATGTTTGAATTGAAATTGAGATACTGCTTCCCTTCGGAATCAGATAGATGCATATCTGAAAGAGGTGGACAATCCGTTCTTTCAAAATGGACTATTTGTCCCTCTGTTAGAGGTGTTCCAGAAATGTCTGCGATCGAATAAATAGCTCTACCAACGAATGGATCGGATCGCATTGGAAAATGGAAAGATTTGTACAAGTTATACGTTTCGTCACCACTTTGTGGCAAATCCTTAGGTAGGAATATCTTAGATACCTGTGATTCGATTGGGGAAATCGTATCTCGCTCCCAAAAAACATGTTTTTTTTTACCGACGCACAAAGAAAATCTTTTGTTGCGAATGAACAAGATATTGAGGAATTGTCCATACGTAAGATCCGAATTCTTGAGAAGGGCCTTTTCCACATAAAAAGGGAATCTTTTGGTACAATAGAACCAGGAGTGATGTGGATTATTCAAGAATCGAAGTCGATTTGCTTTAGAAAAAGAAGATATCAATGAACTTCGATGAAATGGTTTCACGGGATTCAGCCAATTGTCTCGATCGTGGGATGTCATTGAGAAATAGGAATCCGTGTTATCAAAATCGTTCCTGCAATTCTTTCTAGTAGGGAATGAGTCAATCATCCATTTTGTCTTATTGAACAAAAATGGTGATATTGTGCCTCCATTGATCAAGAATTTCGATTTTTTGGAAGAATCATGATCATCCAATAAGAAGGGTTTCCGTTTATTAAAAGGAACGATTTGAACACCTATTGATTCTAACAACTGATTGCAGAGTGGATCATTCGGCCCTTTCAATTCATAGATATAGATGGGAATCTCAGACCCAGGAATGGGGGAACTTCCGATACTCACAAAGAAAAAGGGAAGTGACTTCGACAAAAAGGACAAAAAGAGAAGTGACTTCGACAAAAAAAAGAGAAGTGACTTCGACCAAAAGGGAAGTGAATTCGAGAAAAATAAGAATGCCTTCGACAAAAGGAAACGAGGTGACTTCGTCAAAAAGGGATGTGACTTCGACAGTTTCGCCATAAACTCGCCCAAATCAATCAAATATTGAGTCGGATTCCTACGGAATCGATTCAGATGACTACAGAATCGATTCAGATGAATACGGAATCGATTCAGATGAATACGGAAGCGATTCAGAGAAATACGGAAGCGATTCAGATGAATACAGAAGCGATCTCGATTCAGAGAAATACGGAATCGATTCAGATGAATACGGAATCGATTCAGATGAATACGGAATCGAGATCGATGAATACCTAATCGATTCAGATGAATACGGAATCGATATCGAGATCGATGAATACAGAATCGATCTCGATGATGATGATATCGATCGAACACTACTTGAAATTGAAAACGCCTCGTAGCCTCAGAAATGAAATGTTCCAAATGTTCCTGGAAATTTTGGGTCCATTTGTATCTATATGCATTAGGATCCCGATTCATGGATCTCTCGGTTCGAGAACTAAGAGGGTCGGACCCTTTCTTCTGACTCTTTTTCAAATTCGAGAGATGCTGGTTGATCGTATATTTCATTCTAGTTCTATGATTCAGAGTCTTACTTCCTATTGGATCCCCTTTCATTCCATAGTCGAAGTTGCGATCGGATCGATTCAGTAACAGTAAAAAGAATCGATTTGATACATTTCTTATGTACCCATAGGTGCTATATTGGATTTGAATCAGATTTCGGATCAATCTATATGGATTGAATGCCTCCATTATGTTGTTGCTAGCAAATACCACTCTTTTTGGTTTTGGATCTTCAGAAAAAATAGGAGGTACAACCAATAAAGATTTCTTTTTCGATTCATCCCCGGAGTGGAATCCCTCAGAAAAGGGAAAAAATACCCTATCATAATCATACACCAGATCCGGCTCGGTGATTGATAGAATGAGTAGATCTGCCATTTTTGAAAATCTCTCTTCGGATTCAAAATCGTGGTGTAACGTGTACCCCACCCTGTTCCGGTCATGGAATAGATGAAAGAAATCCAAAAATGGATTTTGGGTCAAGAATGAAATCTTATTGGAACTGTCCAGATCCGGTTCATACTTCGGAACCCTATCACATCCCGGATCTGATGAAATAGGATGAATTGAGATGGTCTTTTGTAAATACGGAATTATCTTGAAGAGATCCACTATTTCTTTCGTTTCCGATCGCCTGGAAGGGACAAAAGAAACATCGTGTTGTTTCTTCAACAATTTAGGATCGGACCTCTCAGTAGGATTCGAACCCAGATGAAGTTCTGACCATCTGTCAGAGAAAAAAGAACGAATTGATCTTGTAGGATTCCCAAGAAATTCTTCGATTTCTTCCGGAAGCAGATGACGAATCATCTGCGTCTCACGTTCCGCGAATAGCCGGGACATTGAGGAATCTCCAGAAAGGCTGTTCGGGAATCGGTCTGATTCTATCTCGGTTCCTTCCGTTTGAAGAAAGGAAGGATCCCAATCCAAAAGAATCGATCTTTCTTTGAGTTGTTGAATCTCTCTTTGATTGATCAATGTGTGAGATTCCGAATCCTCATTCCTAATGGAATCGAAAGCATCTCTGGATTGATCCGAAGATCCTTTCAATTGGCTAGAATCCGTTCCTTGAACGAAACTAGATCTTGTGGAATCAGAGTGAATATTTGACGAGACATTCCGTACCTTGCGAAAAAACCGATCCTTGTTTACCAACCACACATTGTCTAACCAAATCCAATTCTCTCTCGATACCGTCCTCAAAAAATCTGATCCCTGTTGTTTGAAGAAACCCTTCCCTTCCATTGGTCTTTTTTCACGAAAAGCAGGCATGAGATAACAAATCCAGTGTTTCACTAAGATTTCGAATCGCTGTCCCGAATTCAAGTTGATTCTGTTTCGCTTCTTCCTCGGAGACAGGCCATCAAACCATTCCCAATCGTGGTCCCTGCCGAGCGCGATCGGATCATCCGTCGTATAGGATACAAAAAGAAACTCCAGATATTGGATATCTTTCTCTTTGAATGAGATCTCAATTCCAGCTAGGGTTTCTTTCGATATCTTACAACTAGAATCCCTATTTTTTCCGATCCAGTTCCTCCACCACCGCGAACCCCAGTTAGATTCAGGCATGATACACTTTTGAGTTATTGGGAGAACCCAAGGACTCCCTTTCGGATCCATGAAACCACTCTCAGAGATCTTTTTCCCTTTTGGAAGATACAGGAGCGAAACAACCAACCTATGGGAAGAACGAAACAATGCATCATTTCTGGGTCCAATGGAATTCATAGGTAGAGGAAGAAGCCCCCTCAAATAGAGATTTTTTCTTTCGACCATAGTTTGATGGTGCATACGAGATATAAGGACCGCTACTAGAATCAGTACTACACCCTTAACCAGTACTACAACTTTGCTCGTGAAAGATCGGTTGCTTGGTGAACCCGAAAGGAGGAGACTCCAAATTCGGGGGTCAAAAAGTTTCAGAAAACGTTCTTGGTGGAAAAAAAGGTAAGTAAAAGATTCCACGAAATCGAATTGGGTCCATGAATCGAACAAATACAAATAGCCAAAAGTCTTGATTTCTCTCAGTATCTCTCTCAATTCGAAGATCCATAATTGGACTTCATAGCCTCTCCGCGGTTTTCTTGGCATGGTTATGGTTATGGGTAGGGTTGGAAATGATTGATTCACGATGTATGATGATCCAAGCATCCATGGCTGAATGGTTAAAGCGCCCAACTCATAATTGGCGAATTCGTAGGTTCAATTCCTACTGGATGCACACCAATGGGATGGGAGCGTTTCATAAGTTCAGTCTATTGGAACTGGCTCTGTATCATCATCATCAGAGAAATCGATCTTACTTTATATGTCTATTATATAATTTTCTTGTTTTCAGAATTCTTTCGATCTTCGATTTCGATAGCGTTCGATTTCGATAGAGTTCTCTATAAGATTCGTTCGATTCTGTAGATTTGAATTCGAATCTTAATAGAGAACGAATTGGTGTGGTATATTCATACTATAACATATGAACAGTAAGAACTCGAATTCTTATCAATACTGGAACTCATAGGAAAGAAAGTGGATTTATGGATGGAATCAAATATGCAGTATTTACCGAAAAAAGTGTTAGGCTATTGGTGGGGAAGAATCAATATACTTCTAATGTCGAATCAGGATCAACTAGGACCGAAATCAAGCATTGGGTCGAACTCTTCTTTGGGGTTAAGGTAATAGCTATGAATAGTCATCGGCTCCCGGGAAAGGGTCGAAGAATGGGACCTATTAGGGGACATACAATGCATTACAGACGTATGATCATTACGCTTCAACCAGGTTATTCTATTCCACCCCTTTCGCTAGAAAGAAAAGAGCTTCAATCAAAATACTGAATAACACGGCGATCCATTTATACCAAACTTCTACCCCGAGCACACGCAATGGGGCCGCAGACAGTCGAGTGAAATCCAATCCACGAAAGAATTTGATCTCTGGAAAGCGTCATTGTGGGAAAGGGCGGAATGCCAGAGGAATCATTACCGCAAGGCATAGAGGGGGAGGGCATAAGCGTCTATACCGTCAAATCGATTTTCGACGGAATGAAAAAGACATATCTGGGAGAATCGTAACCATAGAATACGACCCTAATCGAAATGCACACATTTGTCTCATACACTATCGGGATGGTGAGAAGAACTATATTTTACATCCCAGAGGGGCGAGAATTGGAGATACCATTGGTTCGGGTACAGAAGTTCCTATCTCAATGGGAAATGCCCTACCTTTGAGTGCGGTTTGCACCATGGATTTACGTAATTGGAAGTAACCAATCAGGTTTACAACGAAACCTAGAAATCGATCACGGATCCTATTTGAATGCCTCTACGGAATAGACCTCAACAGAAAACTGAAGAGTAACGGCAGCAAGTGATTGAGTTCAGTAGTTCCTCATATAAAATTATTGACTCTAGAGATATGGTAATATGGAGAAGACAAAATTGTTTGAAGCACCGACAGAACCAGAAACGCCCTTTAGTTTCAAAGAGAAGAAGAAAGATTATGCACATTTCATTTGATGGTCAGAGGCGAATTGAAAGCTAAGCAGTGGTAATTCTACCCCCCGGGGAAAAAGAGAGATGTCTCCTACGTTACCCCTAATATTTGGAAGTATCGACGTAATTTCATAGAGTCATTCGGTCTGAATGCTACCTGAAGAACATAAGCCAGATGACGGAACGGAGAGACCGAGAATGTAGACTATCATCACATGAGTGATTCAGCATATTTGGATGCCTATCTATCCACTCATGTGATACTTCATCATATGATTCATATAGGATCCATCCGTATAGATATCCTCCTATACATTCAGAAAGCCGTATGCTTTGGAAAGAAGCTTGTACAGTTTGGGAAGAGGTTTTGATTGATCAAACAGACGAATCTACTTCAACCCATATGCCCTTAGGCACAGCCCTACATAACATAGAAATCACACTTGGAAAAGGTGGACAGTTGGCTAGAGCAGCGGGGACTGTAGCAAAACTGATTGCAAAAGAAGGTAAATGGGCCACATTAAGATTACCATCCGGGGAGGTCCGTTTGATCTCCAAAAACTGCTCAGCAACAGTCGGACAAGTGGGTAATGTTGGGGTGAGCCAGAAAAGTTTGCTGCGTAGCGCCGGATCTAAGCGTTGGCTAGGTAAGCGTCCTGTAGTCAGAGGAGTGGTTATGAACCCTGTCGACCATCCCCATGGGGGTGGCGAAGGAAGGGCCCCCATTGGTAGAAAACACCCCACAACCCCTTGGGGTTATCCTGCACTTGGAAGAAGAAGTAGAAAACGGAATAAATATAGCAATCGTTTCATTCTTCGTCGACGTACTAAATAGGAAAATCTTGAACATCGAATATGTTTCTTCGTCTTTACAAAAGAAAAAAGATAGGAGTAAGTAGCTGTGCCACGTTCAAAAAAAAAAAATCCTTTTGTTGCGAATCATTTATTAGGAAAAATTGAGAAACTCAACAGCAAGGGGGAAAAAGAAATAATAATAACTTGGTCCCGAGCATCTACCATTATACCCACAATGATCGGACATACAATCGCCATTCATAATGGAAAAGAGCATTTGCCTGTTTATATAACAGAGCGTATGGTAGGTCAAAAATTGGGAGAATTTGCACCTACTCTTAATTTCCGGGAACATACGAGAAACGACAATAAATCTCGTCGTTAATCTGAATTAAAAAAGTAGATATTAGGTGCTCATCGTTCATTCGTGGGAGGTAAACCTGATGATAAACAAGAACAACAGTAGAGACGTATACGCTTTAGGTCAACATATCCGTCTGTCTGCTCACAAAGCGCGAAGAGTCATTGATCAGATTCGTGGACGTTCCTACAAAGAAACACTTATGATATTAGCACTCATGCCTTATCGAGCATGTTCCCCTATTTTAAAATTGGTTTATTCTGCAGCAGCCAATGCGAGTCACAATATGGGGTTAAAGAAAACGGATTTAATCATTAGTAAAGCCGAAGTCAACAGGGGTACTATCAGGAAAAAGTTAAAACCTCGAGCGCGAGGACATAGTTATCCCATAAAAAGAACCACCTGTCATATAACTATTGTATTGAAAGATATATCAAAAGATCAAATATGGATAAAAAAAGATGGATAGATATATATACTAAATATACAGATATAAGAAAGAGGTATTTCTATATGAGAGATCAGGACAGATTGAAATTGAACTGGGCTAATAAGGAGAGTGAGGGTATATGGGACAAAAAATAAATCCACTTGGTTTGAGACTTGGTACAACCCAAAGACATCATTCCCTTTGGTTTGCAGAACCCAAAAATTACTCCAAAGGTCTTCAGGAAGATCAAAAAATACGTGATTGTATCAAAAATTTTGTACGTGATTGTATAAAGAAAAATGTAAAAAAAAACCGACCCTCCGATGAGACAATCATTTCACGTATAGAGATTCAAAAAAGTAGCGATGTGATAAAGGTCGTAATCTATACGAGCTTCCCAGACTTGCCAAAATTTTTAAGAAAGGGAAAACCACAAAGAATCAAAGAATTACAGACCAATGTAGAAAAAGGGTTTCATTCTGTGAACCATAAACTCAACATTGCTATCACAATAATTACAAAGCCCTATGGACAGCCTACTATTCTTGCAGAATACATAGCCAAACAATTAAAAGAAAGAGTTGCATTTCGAAAGGTAATGAGAACCGCAATTGAAAAATCCATTACCCCAGGGAATACAAAAGGAATTCAAGTACAAATTGCAGGCCGTATCGACGGAAAAGAAATTGCACGTGTCGAATGGATCAGAGAAGGGAGGGTTCCGCTACAAACCATTCGAGCTAAAATTGATTATTGTTCATATACAGTTCGAATGGTTTATGGGGTATTAGGCATCAAAATTTGGATATTTGCGGGCGAGGAATAAGGATACTTTCTTTTGATTTCCGTTCTATCCAAGATGGAACACAAAATGACAAACTCTTTCATCCCTTTTCGTTCAATCAGAAATGAGCAATTCTTTTTTATTTTTATTCGATTCTATTCTATAGGGTTGAATCAAAATTGGATTGATCCTTTGATATAATTGCTATGCTTAGTGTGTGACTCGTCAGTTATTTCCTTTAGGTTTAAGTTAGGGTTCAAAGGGGGATGGCCCATACCAGAATAGGAGTAAGAGCTAATAACGATAGAACTCATAACTATAGAACTAATAACTATAGAACTAATAACCAGCTCATTGCTTCGTATTATCTGGATCCAAGGAATCAGTCACTCTATGATCGATTGATCAGAGAGTTGTAGCAACTGAAATCTTTTTACATAAAAAAAATCAATCTGATTCTAGATTGTGAAAGAAAAGGATCGGGTAAATGGAGGGTTGATAGAAAGAGAGAACCAAAATATCCATGATATATGATTCCAATATGTATGGTCTATGAATTATCTCAGAAAAGGCAGTGTAATAAAGCATCAATACTTAGGAAGAACCTAAAACAAAAAAAGAGCATCAAGTCAATTAAAGGCTGAGGAAATTGACTCAGGAACAACAAATTCAATTACGAGCTCCATTGCAGAAAATTAATTCGGCCTAGCCATTCAGCAAGAAGTGATGGGAACGACGGAACCTGTGACTGCAGAAGATTCTATTGAAAACGAATTCTAATAATTCAGTGGGTAGGATGGCGGAACGCACCAGAAACCAATTCAGTTATTCTGAAAGGTCATGGACTGACCCTTCGGATGAACCAGATCTTGAAAGAGTCAATGTTCGCCCGCGAAAGCCTTACGACGTTTTAGGATATTCACTAAAAGTCCAAATCAAGATTGGTTATCTATCTATTATAGCAAAAAGAAATTCGAAATGAAATTCGATTCTAGATGTATAGAAATATCTATACGTCTATTCGTGTATACAATCTTAGATCTAAAAAAAAAGAATCGTATGATTCAGTGTATTATTCATTGAATACCTATCTCTAATATTATTGAATCGTTTCATTCGCGAGGAGCTGGATGAGAAGAAATTCTCATGTCCAGTTCTGCAGTAGAGATGGAATTGTGAAACAACCATCAACTATAACCCAAAAAGAACCAGATTCCGTAAACAACATAGAGGAAGAATGCGGGGCGTTTCTTATCGAGGCAACCGGATTTGTTTCGGTAGATACGCTCTTCAGGCACTTGAGCCGGCTTGGATCACATCTAGACAAATAGAAGCAGGACGACGAGCAATGACACGGTATGCACGTCGTGGTGGAAAAGTATGGGTACGCATATTTCCAGACAAACCTGTTACAATAAGACCAACGGAAACACGTATGGGTTCGGGGAAAGGATCGCCCGAATATTGGGTATCTGTTGTGAAACCGGGTCGAATACTTTATGAAATGGTTGGGGTATCAGCAAAAGTAGCCAGAGAAGCTATTTCAATAGCTGCGTCCAAAATGCCTATACGAACTCAATTCCTTATTGTCGAATAGGGATATGCAAACAAAGGAAAGGGGTATTTCTGATGAAAACCAACCTGTGGTTGGTTTTTTTCTGGCCAAACAATATTTCTTTTTTCTTTTGCCCTTTCTTTGGATTGAAAGAAAAGATCAAAAAAAGCTATGATTCAATCTCAGACCCATTTAAATGTAGCGGACAACAGCGGAGCTCGAAAATTGATGTGTATTCGAATCATAGGAGCTAGTAATCGCCAATATGCTCATATTGGTGACATTATTGTTGCTGTAATCAAAGAAGCAGTGCCTCATATGCCTCTAGAAAAATCAGAAGTGATCAGAGCTGTAGTTGTACGTACATGTAAAGAACTCAAACGTGACAATGGCATGATAATACAATATGATGACAATGCTGCAGTTGTCATTGATCAAAAAGGCAATCCAAAAGGAACTCGAGTCTTTGGTGCGATCGCTTGGGAATTGAGACAGTTGAATTTTACTAAAATAGTCTCATTAGCCCCTGAGGTATTATAAAGACTCATAAACGAGACCGCGATAGTTTGAGTGTCTCTGAAATAGATTCAATGAATTAGTAGATTGTGTCTCACGTATATCCCTTAAATAGTAATAATTGATAAAGAAAAAAAAGAGCATGTTGATAATAAAAAAAAATCGAAGGCACCAATGATTATAGCTCATCATGGGTAGGGACACTATTGGCGACATACTAACTTCTATCCGAAACGCAGAGATGCATAACAAAGAACTGGTTCGAATAGCATCTACTAATATCACCGAAAACATTGTGAAAATACTTCTACGAGAAGGCTTTATCGAAAACGTGAGGAAACATCGAGAAAAGAACACAAATTTCTTAGTTTCAACCCTACGATATAGAAGAAGGTATAGAAAAGGGCCATATCGAACTATTTTAAAACGTATCAGCCGACCCGGTGTACGAATCTATTCTAACTATCAACAAATCCCTAAGATTTTAGGAGGAATGGGGCTTGTAATTCTTTCTACTTCTCGAGGCATAATGACAGATCGAGAGGCTCGACTAGAAAGAATCGGGGGGGAAATTTTGTGTTATATATGGTGATCTTTCTGGTATCCGAATTGGGTCGGTAACTTCCTATTCCTATTTGTGACAAAAAAAAGCATACCAATATCACTCTTCTTCCATGAATTGATACTTCAAAGGGATTACCTCGAATGAAAGAACAAAAATGGGTTTACGAAGGTTTAATTACGGAATCACTCCCCAATGGGATGTTCCGGGTTCGTTTAGATAATGAAGATCTGATTCTAGGGTATATTTCAGGAAAGATCCGATGTGGTTTTATACGGATACTACCAGGAGATAGAGTAAAAATCGAAGTAAGTCGTTACGATTCAACCAAGGGACGTATCATTTATCGACTCAACAACAAAGATTCAAATGACTAGGTGACTTTTTCAACACTCACACTACTTTCGTGGGGACTCGTATCTCAAAATTGCAAGAGACTTATTTTCTTCCAAAGAGTAGATTAAAAGATTAAAAATTGAGGAATTACAAATATGAAAATAAGGGCCTCCGTTCGTAAAATTTGTCAAAGATGTCGACTGATCCGTAGGCGGGGACGAATTATAGTAATTTGTTCCAACCCGAGACATAAACAGAGACAAGGATAATCCTTCGAATCTAAACTAAAAATCGACAATAGAGGCTCTCTAAATGTCCAAATAATCTGTTTTAACATGAAATGGATATATCCATATATCTCTGACTCCCATTTATGAGATGACAAAATATGGCAAAACCTATTATAATAAGACCAAGAGTTGGTTCACGTAGGAAAGGACATCTCAGTTCACGCAGGGGCGGGCGTTTTAGTTCACGTAAGAGTGGGCGTAGAATACCAAAAGGGGTTATTCATGTTCAAGCCGGTTTGAATAATACCATAGTAACGGTTACAGATGTACGGGGTCAGGTGGTTTCTTGGGCCTCCGCCGGTACTTGCGGATTCAGAACCGCAAGAAAAGCAACACCATTTGCTGCCCAAACCGCAGCGGGAAACGCCCTTCATACAGTAGTCAATCAGGGTATGCAACGAGCAGAAGTCATGATAAAGGGTCCTGGTCCCGGAAGAGATGCAGCATTACGAGCCATTTGTAGAAGTGGTATACGCGTAAGTTTGATACGGGACGTAACCCCTTTACCACATAATGGATGTAGACCCCCGAGAAAAAGACGTGTGTAGAAATCAGAATTGAACCAATTTCAAGTTCAAGAGAAATAAATAGAAATAAATGATTCAACGATCAAATAATAGTACTATGCTTCAAGAGGAAATAGCAATTCGGCCACTACAGTGGAAGTGTGTTGAATCAAGAGTAGACAGCAAGCGTCTTAATTATGCCCGTTTTATCGTGTTTCCGCTTATGAGAGGTCAAGGGGATACAATAGGCATCGCGATGCGACGATCTTTGCTTGGAGAAATGGAAGGAACCTGTATCACACGTGCAAAATCTGAGAAGATACCACATGAATATTCTAACATAGCAGGGATTGAAGAATCCGTACATGAAATTTTAATGAATTTGAAAGAAATTGTATTGAGAAGTAATCTGTATGGAACTCGCAACGCATCTATTTGTGTTAAGGGTCCAGGATCCGTAACTGCTCAAGACATCATCTCACCACCTTCTGTAGAAATAGTTGATACTACACAGCATATAGCTAGCCTAACGGAACCCATTGATTTTTGTATTGAATTACAAGTCGAGAGGCATCGGGGATATCGTATGAAAACACCAAATAACGCGAAAGACGGTAGTTTTCCTATA